TTTCTTTTTAAGAACCAAAAAGATTTGTGCAAAAACAATAGATGCCAAGAAGAACAAAAGGCCTTGGACACGTAGTGGATCTTGAAGTACTATTTCTGCATCCCCCTGACCAAATCCACCCACATTAGGATTAATTGTTAATGGTTGATCGAGTTTGATAGATTCACCCTCTGAAACAAGAAGTTCTGGTCCTGGGGGGATAATATCAACCACTTGATGTCCATCCAATGCATCCGTTATGGTTATTTCGTACCCCCCCTTTTCTTTTCGTATGATTTTGCTTACTATACCTGTTGCCGTAGCATTATAAACTGTATTGTTACTTTTGTTCCCGTCGGGATAAATCTGGCCCCTTCCTCTGTTTCCGCCTACATATATGGGATATTTTAAGAAATGAACATCCTTATTACTAGCAGGGTCTGGGGAAAGAATAGGAAAGGTGATTTCACTATATTTTTGACCAGGAACAGGACCTATCACAAGAATATTTTTCTTAGTGGGACGGTAGTTCTGAAAAGACAGATTGCCTATCTTTTCTTTCATCTCGGGCGAAATACGATCAGTTGGGGCTAACTCAAACCCCTCCGGTAAAATAAGAACAGCACCCACATTCAAAGCCCCTTTCTTACCATTAGCAAGAACTTGTTTCAGTTGCATATCATAAGGAATTCTAACAACCGCTTCAAATACAGTATCAGGAAGTACCGCTTGTGGAACCTCAATATCCACGGGTTTATTAGCTAAATGGCAATTGGCACATACAATACGCCCAGTTGCTTCTCGTGGATTTTCATACCCCTGCTGCGCAAAAATGGGATATGCATTTGAAATGGATGCCCCGGTTATTATATAGATCATGAGCGATACGGAAATGGATCGAGTAATCTCCTCCTTTATCCAAGAAAAAGTATTTCTAGTTTGCATGGTCCAATCATTGATCCCGAAAATTTCTACAATAAAATTAGGTAGGTCACTAGTCTAGTTCCCTATCCACGATTCTGCTATTTACTTTTACTGAAAAAAAAAATGACTGAAATAGAGGAGAAATTGTATTCCCTGATGGGTAGAAAGAGTAAAGTAAGTACGACTTTGCATGCTTTGCTTATATAGAAAGTAAGAAAGATTATAATTGAATCCGTGAATCATTTGTCAGTCATTCATTGAATGATAAATAACTACAAGTGACGGGGATACACGATTTAAATAACGAAAGATCCAATATTTAAAAATTGTATCTAGAATGACTGGAAAGGTAGAAACAAGACCAGATATAATTTGATCATTATGAGCAAATCCAAAATCTTTGTAGATATAGCCAATCATTAGTTCCCAACCGTGGGGCGAATGGAATCCGATACATAAATCAGTTAATAAAAGAATAGAAAAAGCTTTTATTGTGTCGCTTAAATTATATAGGAATTCTTGAACCCAAGAGTTAAGAATAACAAGTTCTTCATTCCCCAAAATAGAATAACCACTTAGAATAATGAAACAGATTAGATTTGTCGAGAAGTGCAAAATCGTATGGATATGATCCTCATTGTGCATCTTGATCAATTGGATCGTTTCTTTGTGGATTCCTATACGAAGTTTTTGTAGATGTGTTTCCGGGTATTCTTTTATCATTTCGTCCAACAGGAAGAGTTCCTCTACTTCTATGAATTGTTCTAGAATACTCTTTTCTTGAATATCATTCAAAAAAGTTTCGGATTGCCTAGTATTCCACCAATTAGTAATCCAAGATTTCAGACTTTTATTAAATGAGAGAGAGATCCACCAGGGCAAAAATACTATAGATGCAAGATATAGAAGGGGAGTGAATGCTTTCTTTTTTGCCATTTTTTCATCTGTGAATTGTTAATGAACCCACCTCATTCGTTGACTTTATGTGATCTAATCTTTCTATCAAGCATGACTTTCATTATATTATAAGGTAGGGGCCCATGAATCTATTCTCTGTTTTTTTTTTTTTTTGATTCAGTGCTTAGTCCTTGAATCTAAAAAGAATACAGAAATAGAAAATAAGAATCCACTTTGAATTCGAATGTTCGAATGAAATGAAATATATATATTATTGTTATATTGATATTGTTTCCAGATATCTCAATTGATCAAATTCGAAGCAATTGTCCTCTTTCGTTTCGATAACTGCCCGAAAGAACCGCTTCAAAAAATAAAGATTATTCTATTCAGATTTTGAGACGAAGGAGCGCCCTGTCTATATCAAGATAGCAATCAAATATGTCGAAAAATTTTCGCGGGCTATCTAAACTATATATAGTCTAGAGTCCAGGAATAATTGAAAAAAACAAAATTATGAAAAATATTATGCTGATCAAAAATGAGTGACAAAAAAAGACAGAAAAGTTATCATTACGTTTATCATTATGTTATAAGAAAGAAATCCACTTGTTTAGTTCTTAAGGAGCACAAAAGAAAGGATAAAAGGGGAGGGGCCGATTGACAAAAGGAAAGTAGAGAAATTTTACAAGATATGATCTATCTGTATCTAACGTATCAACTCCAAATATTGAAAATAAAAAGTGCAAGTCTTTATTTCGAAATACTTTGATATATGAGATGAATCCATTATTTCGATTTCTTGCTTGTTTTGTTACTGAATTAAGTTGAGTGGTTTTACATTTACAGACGCATAAAAAACAATTTTTGTGGACAAAAAAAACAGTTTTGTTTTTTTTTTATGTTATGACTCTTCCGTATACGTCTGCTTTGGTTCGAATGGGCATTCTGAAGAAACTTCAGTTTAGTTCTGCTATAGAAAAAAGAGGATTCTTGGCTTGAGTTTTTTCCTCCTGGCGAGAAAGCATTTATTCTGCAATTCATTTCAAAAGACTTCAATCGGTACACGCAAAAAATAGGCCAATTCAGCAGCTTTTTGCTCAATTTCTCGCGGAGTCAAATTCTCATCAGTACGAGTCAAGGGAACGGCCCCCTGACCTCTGATTTCCATATAAAGGACACGACGAGCATAAATACCCTCTTTAACTTCTATTCTGATGGACTGAATATCTTTCATAAGGAATCGTAGAAAGATGCGACGATTTTTTCCAGGAAAACCCCAACGAAAAATACATACTATTGCCTCTTTTCTATCGAATCGATCATAACCACTACCTACATTCCAAAAAATCGTGCACCACAAATAGGAACTAATAAAGAGACCTGCGATCCCATAGAAAGACATCACGATTCCTTGTGGAAAAAAAACTATTTGCTGAGACGGAAATAAAGAGATCAAATTCCTACCAAGATAACTAGAAGTTCCAACTAATAAAAACCCTAATGAACCAAAAAAAAGGATAAAGGCCCAGCAGAAATTGCTTGTTTTTCGAGACCCCACTATAAATTCTATCCATATAGATTCTGATCGCCAACTCATACATACTAGATCCAGTTGCATTTTATTGGAATTGAGAGAATAACCAAAAAAATTCGACTTGACTTTTTTTGTTTCCGAAGTAACTCTCATCAACTAGTACTATTTTGATATGAACTTTTAGAAGTAATTCATCAAATTGCTTAGATCTAAAATCATCCCCTTTATATGATCCCCTATACAGATCTACTAGATATATAGACTTTAATTTCATACATCCGTTCGGTACCGATCCACTTGCTATAATTCATTTACCCCTATATCATGTTTACGTATGCATAAGAGGAGCTTTTTCATTTATGTTCGGTTCGGGGAAGCCGGATGTTATACAATATTCTACTAAATAGGTATCCGTGGCATCTAAGTCTTGAAAAAAATAGATAAGATTTGGTCTTGGTCTTGGCCCCATCGAATCTAAAAAATCTTAGTTTTTTGAACATACAAAGATAAAGAAGCCATTGCAATTGCCGGAAATACTAGGCCCACTAAAGGCACAAAAATAGAGGGAAAGCTGCTGAAAGTTGTCATAAAATGGGGTACCTCAATTTAATATTTGTACCTGTTATATTGTTAGTTAGAAATATATCTTATAATGATTATATTATAATTAGTATATTATACTAAGTATATATAAATACTAAGTATATCTAAGCGAGTATATATATCTAATAAGTGCAAGGAATGTAGAATTAAATAAAAGGACTTGCCCATCTTTCTAAATCAAATAAAATAGGTGTATGATAAGATAATCCACTTTCTTTATTATCTTACTTTATTCTTACTTTTCTTATTATTATTATTCTATTGTTCTTGTCTTCTAATTTGAATTTGAATTTCTAATTTGAATTTTATATTAATAAAGAAAGAGTTTATTACAAATTGTCGAAAGATTCGATTCGTTAGAATCCGATCCAAGAACAGGGATTTTTAGTAAAAATAGAATTCTCGGGAGATATAGAAAGATGCAAAACTCTATATTTATATTTTTTCTGTATTTGAATTATATATACATACGCAATAGAGGAAGATAGAAGATTAAATTCGTTTTCTTTGTCTGGCCAAATTCAAATTTCATTTCACAGAAGGAAAAATTAGCTTTTTATCTTGTTGATAGAGGTTTACTCATTAGTAATATTGGATAATAATAATTATCCACATAATTCGTTTTTCGACAATTCCATTTTATGTCACAAAGTCAAAGCCCATTATGCGGGCTTTGACTTTGATTCTGATAAACTAACTAACTACCTTTTCACTACAAAGAAAATAATTTAACTTAAGACTCTACTTGATTGAATTTTTGATTCAAAGGAAAAAAACCGTGGAGCTGAACTAACTCACTCAGAACACCTTTTAAAGGATTACGTGGTACGATTGGATCGAATAAACCCTTATGGAATAAATATTCAGCCGCCTGTGAACCTTCAGGTATTGTTTTATTCAATGTTTGCTCAATTACTCTTTTACCCGCAAATGCAATATAGGCATTGGGTTCAGCAATAATGATATCCCCCAACATACCAAAACTCGCGGTCACTCCACCAGTAGTAGGAGATGTAAGAATTGATACATAAAATAACTTTTTATTTGATTGATAATCATA